CCGCCCTGTCAAGGCGGAAGTTGCGGGTTCGAGCCCCGCCAGTCCCGATGGATGCAATATCCAAAAAACCCATCAATTCACTTTTTTCTTTGCATGAACTATGCTTTCTATGAACTCTGAAAGAGTGTCGGGGCCTAATTCCCAAAGAAAAGGGGGAATTTAGAACTTAAGTCTTTTTTTTTTCGCTTTTCTTTTTAGGTTTGTAACTAGGTGACTAATCGAAGTGAAAGGACAATCTGATGATACTTGATTCAGTGTACAAGGAAGGCGTAAGGTAGGTTATAGAAAAAAAGAAACGGATGATAAATAAAGGAATTTTGGATGGAGTGGGTCAGGAATCCAAATTCCATTTGGATTCAGTATGGAGAAAATAACTTCCTATGTTATAATATTATATTATACTATTCAAGTCTCGACGACAAATTGATTTGGTAGATTAGATATTGTTATTCATGATATTATTGGTCTGATTCAAGACCATTGAGAAGTAATTCATTCTATAGAATTTACAGACGAAAGGTTTATCATCTCTAAGGGATTAAATCCCGAGTTATTTTGAAGTAAAAAAACCGATGAGATTATGGAAGTCAATATTCTTGCATTTATTGCTACTGCACTATTCATTCTAGTTCCTACCGCCTTTCTACTTATCATTTACGTAAAAACCGTCAGTCAAAATAATTAATGCTATTGAATTTGAAAATTCAATAGAATGAAACTTTCCTTCTCATTTTTTATTTTTTATCAAAAATTTTTTGATAAAAATGAAGGGGGTTTCCATTTCGTGTCTTAACTTAAATGAAATGAGCGTACTTTAATCATCAATATTGTATTTGAATTTGATAGTATGGTAAGAAAGAAATAGATGCATTTTTCTTTCTACCATACTATCTACCTCTCAGTGTATATCTATTTCTTAGTCTATAAAGTTTTTAATTTAGAATAAATTAAGCTTCTGTATCTACAATTGTCTTTATATAGGTGTATATGAATTCCATATATTTGTTTGGAATTAACATAATTCCCCAATTTGCTACATCTATTCCTTCCAATCATCTGAATCCGTTTCTTTTCGAAATACAAACATGGGAATCGCTGAAATATCTCTTTGGTTCAAAGAGTATGCTTCATTTCATAGATGGAGTTCAATGGCCTAAATTCAGACATTTTTTTTTATTTTGAATAGTTCAAAACGAGTTTTAAAATGATCTATAAAACAAAAGCTACGCTTTTATTCCTCAACGCAATTAGTAGTACTTTTAGAGCCCACTTCTTCCCCACACTACGAGTGAAAGGGAAAATGTAAAGACTACCATTAAAGCAGCCCAAGCGAGACTTACTATATCCATGTGAATTATGTCCCCTATCTTTATAAATACGAAGGAATTTTTCCATTATTTCTCACTAATAATAATGGAATCAATGGCACAGAGTCAAAACAAAAAGGGATTCTGGCCGAACACTATTCAGAAATAAACCCCCGGTGGATTCTGATTTCAGATTAAACACAAGTAAGATAATAAGATACGGAGTCCCATCTCAAGTAAGTGGTAACATGTCGGAATACGAATCAAATAACAAAATAACAAAAAGAAATTCTTTCTTTTTTCCCTCTTTTCGATAAAAGTAAATTATCCATCCAATATGGGTTGGATACTTAAGCACTCCGAGATTCTCGCGAGTCCATCATATATAAATTCCGACCCTTTCCAATCAAAAATGATTAATTGAATCCGATTTACTATATTACTATCCGGCTCTACAATAGGATTCAAGATCCATCCTTTAGACACTCCCTTAGTGATAGAAGGGAGTCGTGAAGTCTTGACAGCCCCTCTCCCGGTTGATTTGACTATTCGAATCAAACAAAGTATCAACAGTCTGTTTCCTCTTTTTCTCGCGGGTACTCGCGGGTAATCATTCGACGGGTTCTATCAGCAGAACAGAAGAGAAGAAGAAATTTCGAAGTTTTTTGCTTGTTGATCAGGCGACACCCGGATTTGAACTGGGGAAAAAGGATTTGCAGTCCCCCGCCTTACCACTCGGCCATGCCGCCAAAATGATACAAAATAGATGAGAAAATTTTTCCGGATTACTTCATTTTTTTTGTACTTTTGACTTCCGTTTTCCTTACTACTTTTCCTCTTAATACTTTTCCTAAAGTAAACACCCCTTTGGCATTTTTGTATTTGATCCACGCCCTCGATGGATTATCTCATATCTGAAAATCTACATTTGATTTTTCAATAGAAAAACGAGACAATTAGCTTTCAGTCGCCAAATTGGAACCATTAACTATTTTTCCTTAGTTTGAATTCATGAATTATCCCGGGATTTGAATCGCCAATTTTTGTTTTACTAATGACATCAAAATCAAAAATACAAACTGAGACAGAACTAATTAGTCTTGATTTTTTCCATCAAAAACCCTTCTCATAATTTTGTTATTATTATAACAAAATAGATGGGTATATGTAAACCCCAGAACAAAAATTGTTAC